GCTAGTGTAGCTTAACCAAAGCATAGCACTGAAGATGCTAAGATAAAAACTAACCCTTTTCACAAGCACGAAGGTTTGGTCCTAGCCTCAATATTAGTTCTAGCTCGGCTTACACATGCAAGTCTCAGCATCCCGGTGAGAACGCCCTAGTTAACCCCAAAATCTATCTAGGAGCAGGCATCAGGCACATTAATTAATAGCCCATAACGCCCCGCCCAGCCACATCCACAAGGAAACTCAGCAGTGATAAATATTGCCCCATAAGCGCAAGCTTGAATCAACCAGAGCTAAAAGAGCCGGTCAATCCCGTGCCAGCCACCGCGGTTATACGAGTGACACAAATTAATACCCCCGGCGTTAAGGGTGATTAAAAAATAACTAACCCAAAATAAAGTCAAGAGCCCGCGAAGCCGTCATACGCTCTTACGGCCAGAAACATCACCCACGAAAGTGACTTTAAAAAAATAGAATTTTTGACCTCACGACAGTTAAGACCCAAACTAGGATTAGATACCCTACTATGCTTAACCATAAACATAGCTATTAATAACCTACCTTAATATTCGCCAGAACACTACAAGCGCTAGCTTAAAACCTAAAGGACTTGGCGGTGCTCCAAACCCACCTAGAGGAGCCTGTTCTACAACCGATAATCCACGTTCTACCCAACCACTTCTTGCCCCCACCGCCTATATACCGCCGTCGTAAGCCCACCCTATGAAGGCCACACAGTAAGCAAAACGGGAACTCCCCCAACACGTCAGGTCGAGGTGTAGCGAATGAAGTGGAAAGAAATGGGCTACATTTTCTCCAAAGAACATACGAACGGAAACATGAAAACCTTCCCAAAGGTGGATTTAGCAGTAAGTGAATTTTAGAACACTACACTGAAACCGGCCCTGGAGCGCGCACACACCGCCCGTCACTCTCCTCAAAACAACCCCATAAGATCTATAAAAAAACTTAACACCAAGAGGAGGCAAGTCGTAACATGGTAAGTGTACTGGAAAGTGCACTTGGATCAACCAAAATGTAGCTAAACCAGTAAAGCACCTCCCTTACACCGAGAAGACACCCGTGCAACTCGAGTCATTTTGAACCACAAAGCTAGCCAGACCAAATCACTAACATACACCTATTAACTAATATACAAAACTTAACACCCATAATTAAAACATTCCGTCCATCCTAGTATAGGCGATAGAACAGAAACACCTGAGCCATAGAAGTAGTACCGCAAGGGAAGGCTGAAAAAGAAATGAAACAAACCATTAAAGTACAAAAAAGCAGAGACTCACCCTCGTACCTTTCGCATCATGATTTAGCAAGAACAATCAGGCAAAACGATTTTCAGCCTAACTTCCCGAAACCAAGCGAGCTACTTCGGAGCAGCACATTAGAGCCAACCCGTCTCTGTGGCAAAAGAGTGGGAAGACTCCCAAGTAGAGGTGACAAACCTACCGAGCTGGGTGATAGCTGGTTATCCAAGAAAAGAACTTAAATTCTGCATTAATACTTCAACAGGGTATCCAAAACCCTTTTACTAAACCCTGCTGTAAACATTAATAGTTATTCAAAAAAGGTACAGCTTTCTTGAACTAAGAAACAACTTTCCAAGGTGGGTAAAGATTAAACAAGGACTATCCCTCAGTGGGCCCAAAAGCAGCCACCTGTCAAGCAAGCGTTACAGCTCAAGCATAACCCAAACCCAAAAATCCCCATATTCAACTCACAACCCCCTCAAAACTATTGGATTATTTTATTCAACTATATAAAAGAAATTATGCTAAAATGAGTAATAAGGGAATTAACTCCCTCCCACACACCAGTGTAAGTCAGAAAGAATTAAATCACTGACAATTATCCGGTGTCAAACTGAGACCATCATAAACCAAAATACATAACAAGAAAAACTCATTTAAACCACCGTTAACCCAACACAGGAGTGTCCCCGGGAAAGATTAAAAGAAAATAAAGGAATTCAGCAAACACAAACTCCGCCTGTTTACCAAAAACATCGCCTCTTGCCCACAAACCCGTATAAGAGGTCTCGCCTGCCCTGTGACTCATTCAACGGCCGCGGTATCTTGACCGTGCGAAGGTAGCGTAATCACTCGTCTTTTAATTGAAGGCTCGTATGAACGGCATAACGAGAGTTTACCTGTCTCTATTTTCCAATCAATGAAATTGATCTCCTCGTGCAGAAGCGAGAATAAAAACATAAGACGAGAAGACCCTATGGAGCTTTAAACACTTAAGTTACCCTTAAACACCCCCAAATACCTCTACGGACCTAAACCCACAATTAACCCCTAACTTAACCTGTTTTTGGTTGGGGCGACCGAGGGGAAAAACAAAACCCCCTCATCGAATCCGTGATCACCACTAAAATTAGAACCACTATTCTAATTAATAGAACATCTAACGAACAATGACCCAGAAGAACCCTTCTGATCAATGGACCAAGTTACCCTAGGGATAACAGCGCAATCCTTTCCAAGAGCCCTAATCACCGAAAGGGTTTACGACCTCGATGTTGGATCAGGACATCCTAATGGTGCAGCAGCTATTAAGGGTTCGTTTGTTCAACGATTAAAGTCCCACGTGATCTGAGTTCAGACCGGAGCAATCCAGGTCAGTTTCTATCTATGAAGGCATTTTTCCCAGTACGAAAGGACCGGAAAAATAAAGCCCATGCTCCCTAAGCATGCTTTATTCCCAACCTGTTGAAACCAACTCAAACAGGCAAAAGATGCCACCACAAAACCAAAGACAATGGTTTACCGTTAAGGTGGCAGAGCCCGGTAAATGCAAAAGACCTAAGCCCTTTAACCCAGAGGTTCAACTCCTCTCCTTAACCATGCTAGACCTCATCCTCCTACACATTATTAACCCCCTAGCCTTCATCGTCCCAATCCTCCTAGCCACAGCCTTCCTCACCCTTGTAGAACGAAAAATCCTCGGCTACATACAACTCCGCAAAGGCCCAAACGTAGTTGGACCATACGGCCTCTTACAACCAATTGCAGATGGCCTTAAACTATTTACCAAGGAACCAGTACGACCATCATTCTCATCGCAATTCCTATTCCTAGCCGCCCCCACCACAGCACTAACCCTAGCCCTACTAATATGAATACCTTTACCACTCCCACACTCCATCCTCAACCTAAATCTAGGCCTACTGTATATCCTAGCCATCTCAAGCCTAACCGTCTACACAATCCTAGGCTCAGGCTGAGCCTCAAACTCCAAATACGCCCTTATAGGGGCCCTCCGTGCAGTAGCACAAACCATCTCATACGAAGTAACACTAGCCCTAATCCTACTCGCCCTAATCATCCTTACAGGGGGCTTCACACTCCACACATTCAACCTAACCCAAGAAGCCATCTGATTAGTTATCCCATCATGACCTCTAGCCATAATATGATACACCTCAACACTAGCAGAGACCAACCGAGCCCCATTTGACCTTACAGAAGGTGAATCCGAACTAGTCTCAGGATTTAATATCGAATATGCAGGAGGCCCATTCGCCCTATTTTTCCTCGCCGAATACTCAAACATCCTACTAATAAATACCCTCTCCGTAATCCTATTCCTAGGAACATCCTATACACCCCACCAACCACAACTAACCACCCTCAACCTTATACTTAAAACAACCATACTAACCATTCTCTTCCTATGAATCCGAGCATCCTACCCACGATTCCGATACGACCAACTCATACACCTAGTCTGAAAAAATTTCCTACCACTAACCCTAGCCATAGTACTATGACATTCCACAATACCCACCGCCACCGCCAGCCTACCACCAATATCCTAAAGGAAAAGTGCCTGAAAAAGGACCACTTTGATAGAGTGGATAATGAATGTTAAAGCCATTCCTCTTCCTACCACTAGAAAAATAGGACTCGAACCTACACCTAAGAGATCAAAACTCTTAGTACTTCCACTTATACTATTCCCTAAGTAAAGTCAGCTAATCCAAGCTTTTGGGCCCATACCCCAAACATGTTGGTTAAAACCCTTCCTATACTAATGAACCCCCTAATTCTCTCCATCACAATCTTCAGTCTAGGTTTAGGCACCACAATAACATTCATCGCCTCCCACTGACTGCTAATCTGAGTAGGCCTAGAAATCAACACAATGGCTATTACCCCCCTCATAATCTACCAACACCACCCCCGAGCCACAGAAGCTACTACAAAATACTTCCTCACCCAAGCCACTGCCTCAGCCCTCCTCCTATTTGCTGCCACCACAAACGCCTGAACTACGGGCCAGTGGTCCATCACTGATGCTATTAACCCAACCTCTGCCACACTTATATCCATTGCCCTAGCCCTAAAAATCGGCCTAGCACCATTACACCTCTGACTACCAGAAGTCCTACAAGGACTTAACCTCCTCACAGGACTTATCTTATCTACCTGACAAAAACTAGCCCCATTCGCAGTATTACTCCAACTTTACCCCTCACTCAACCCAACAATACTCATTTCCATAGGCCTATTATCAATCATTATTGGCGGCTGAGGGGGTCTAAATCAAACCCAACTACGAAAAATCCTAGCATACTCATCAATCGCACACATCGGTTGAATAATTACCATCCTACACTATTCCCACACACTCACCATCCTAACCCTAACAACCTACATTATTATAACATCATCCTTATTCCTTCTCTTCAACACAAATAATACAACAAACATTAACTCAATCGCCACCTCATCCACCAAATCCCCAATGCTAATAATCATCACCATAATAACCCTCCTCTCCCTAGGAGGCCTCCCACCTCTTACCGGCTTCATACCCAAATGACTAATCCTACAAGAAATAACCAAACAATCCTTAATTATTCCAGCACTAATCATAGCCATAACAACCCTACTAAGCCTATTCTTCTACATACGCCTATGTTACTCAATTACCCTTACCCTTTCTCCCCACCCATCAACCTCCCCATCAACCTGACGCACAAAAACCCCACACCCAAACCTTACCACTACACTAACAACATCCCTATCCCTACTACTTCTCCCACTCACCCCCATAATAATCTCACTAACCACATAAGAAATTTAGGTTTAAAGAAACCAAAAGCCTTCAAAGCTTCAAACAAGAGTGAAAACCTCTTAATTTCTGCTAAGACTTGCAAGACTCTATCTCACATCTCCCTGAATGCAACTCAGACACTTTAATTAAGCTAAAGCCTCACTAGATAAACAGGCCTCGATCCTACAAAATCTTAGTTAACAGCTAAGCGTTCAATCCAGCGAACTTTTATCTAGGCTTCTCCCGCCGTAAGGCGGCGAGGCGGGAGAAGCCCCGGGAGAAGCCTTTTCTCCTTCTCAGGATTTGCAATCCCGTGTATTTATTATACTACAGGGCTAACATTGATAAGAAGAGGACTTGAACCTCTCTCTACGGAGCTACAATCCGCCACTTAGACTCAGCCATCTTACCTGTGACAATAATTAACCGTTGATTATTCTCTACCAACCATAAAGATATCGGCACCCTTTACTTAGTCTTTGGTGCATGAGCAGGGATAGTGGGCACCGGCCTTAGCATGCTAATCCGAACAGAATTAAGCCAACCAGGAGCAATAATAGGCGACGATCAAATCTATAACGTAGTCGTTACTGCCCACGCCTTCGTAATAATTTTCTTCATAGTCATACCGATTATAATCGGTGGGTTTGGTAACTGACTAGTTCCACTAATAATTGGAGCCCCAGATATAGCCTTCCCACGAATAAATAACATAAGCTTCTGACTTCTCCCACCGTCCTTCCTACTCCTACTAGCCTCGGCAGGAGTCGAAGCTGGAGCCGGCACAGGATGAACAGTTTATCCACCCCTGGCCGGAAACTTAGCACACGCCGGAGCCTCTGTCGACTTAACCATTTTCTCCCTACACCTAGCCGGCATCTCTTCCATTCTAGCATCCATTAACTTCATTACCACAATCATTAACATAAAACCACCAGCAATCTCTCAATACCAAACACCACTATTTGTCTGATCTATCCTCATCACAACCATCCTCCTACTATTATCACTACCTGTCCTAGCAGCAGGCATTACAATACTGCTAACTGATCGTAACCTCAATACAACTTTCTTCGACCCAGCAGGAGGAGGGGACCCAATTCTATATCAGCATCTCTTCTGATTCTTCGGCCACCCAGAAGTGTACATCCTAATCCTACCAGGCTTTGGTATAATCTCCCATGTCGTAGCTTATTACTCAGGTAAAAAAGAGCCCTTTGGTTACATGGGAATAGTCTGAGCAATAATGGCAATCGGCCTCCTAGGTTTCATTGTATGAGCCCACCATATATTTACGGTTGGAATGGACGTAGATACCCGAGCCTATTTTACCTCAGCAACCATAATTATTGCCATCCCAACCGGAGTAAAAGTATTCAGCTGATTAGCCACCCTACACGGAGGATCTATTAAATGAGAAACACCTATACTCTGAGCCCTGGGCTTTATTTTCCTATTTACCATCGGAGGACTAACTGGCATCGTACTAGCAAACTCCTCCCTTGACATTGTACTCCACGACACTTACTACGTTGTAGCCCACTTCCACTACGTACTATCCATAGGAGCAGTATTTGCTATTATAGCTGGCTTTGTCCACTGATTCCCACTTATCACTGGCTACACTTTAAACTCTGCCTGAACAAAAACACAATTCATAGTAATATTCGTAGGCGTTAACATAACCTTCTTCCCACAACATTTCCTAGGCCTAGCCGGAATACCACGACGATACTCAGACTACCCAGATGCTTACACCTACTGAAATATAATCTCATCAATTGGCTCTTTAATCTCACTTGTGGCCGTAATCATTATGATATTCATTCTCTGAGAAGCATTCGCATCAAAACGTGAAATCCTATACATTGAACTCCCACACACAAATGTGGAATGACTACACGGATGTCCACCACCCTACCACACTTTCGAAGAACCAGCATACGTGCAAGTCCAACAATCCTAGCACATCCAAGAAAGGAAGGAATTGAACCCCCATTAATTGGTTTCAAGCCAACTACATAACCACTCTGTCACTTTCTTGAGATTCTAGTAAAACAGTATTACACTTCCTTGTCAGGGCAGAATTGTGAGTGCAAACCCCACGAATCTTAGACATGGCACATCCATCTCAATTAGGTTTTCAAGATGCAGCTTCCCCAGTTATGGAAGAACTACTATACTTTCACGATCATACCCTAATAATCGTGTTTCTTATTAGCTCATTAGTTCTCTATGTTATCGTAGCAACAGTCTCAACTAAATTAACCAACAAACACATCCTAGACTCCCAAGAAATCGAAATCGTCTGAACTATCGTCCCAGCCCTTATCCTAATCACTATCGCCTTACCATCCTTACGCATTCTCTATTTAATAGACGAAATCAACGATCCCCACATCACAGTCAAAGCTCTCGGCCATCAGTGATACTGAAGCTATGAATACACAGACTACCAAAACCTAGAATTTGACTCCTACATAATCCAAACAACAGACCTCTCTCCAGGACAATTCCGCCTCCTAGAAACAGACCATCGCATAGTAGTCCCCATACAATCCCCGATTCGAGTACTAGTCACCGCCGAAGACGTCATCCACGCATGAACCGTCCCAGCACTAGGAGTAAAAATCGACGCAGTACCAGGACGTCTAAACCAAACAACCTTCATCATCTCCCGCCCAGGAGTCTTCTATGGCCAATGTTCCGAAATCTGCGGAGCCAACCATAGCTTTATACCAATCGTAGTTGAAGCAGTCCCATTAGAACACTTCGAGAACTGATCCTCACTAATACTTGAAGAACTCTCATTAAGAAGCTAAACCGGGAATAGCATTAGCCTTTTAAGCTAAAAACTGGTGACCCCCAACCACCCTTAATGATATGCCACAACTCAACCCAAATCCTTGATTCATAATCTTCACCTTCGCATGAGCATTTTTCCTAATTATTATACCAAACAAAGTAATATCACACCTATTTAACAACAGCCCAATCATAGAAAACACTAAAAAACCACAACCCAACCCCTGAAACTGACCATGATCCTAAATTTCTTTGATCAATTCCTAAGCCCATCCATACTGGGAATTCCCCTCATCGCCCTAGCCATTATAATTCCAGGATTAATCTTCCCAACACCACCAAAACGATGAGTAAACAACCGCCTACTAACCCTACAAACATGATTTATTAACCGATTTACCTATCAACTTATACAACCTCTAAACCTTGGAGGACATAAATGAGCCTCAATACTTACAGCCCTTATACTATTCCTAATTACCATAAACCTGCTAGGTCTACTCCCATACACATTTACCCCTACAACCCAACTCTCCTTAAACATAGCATTTGCCCTTCCCCTCTGACTAACCACCGTACTAATTGGTATCCTCAACCAGCCAACAGTAGCCTTAGGCCACCTATTACCAGAAGGAACACCAACACCACTAGTCCCAATCCTTATTATTATTGAAACCATCAGCATACTTATCCGTCCCCTAGCCCTAGGGGTACGACTAACAGCCAACCTTACAGCCGGCCACCTCCTAATACAATTAATCGCAACTGCAGCATTTCTCCTCCTCTCCACTTTACCCTCAATCGCTTTCATCACCTCACTCATTCTATTCCTCCTCACAATCCTAGAACTCGCCGTAGCAATAATTCAAGCTTATGTGTTCGTACTTCTCCTAAGCCTATACCTACAAGAAAATGTTTAATGGCCCACCAAGCACACGCATACCACATAGTTGACCCAAGCCCATGACCCCTTACAGGAGCAGTAGCAGCCCTCCTTATAACATCAGGCCTTGCTATTTGATTTCACTTCCACACTCTTTCACTACTTTACCTAGGCCTACTTCTACTAACCCTAACCATAATCCAATGATGACGAGACATTATCCGAGAAGGGACTTTCCAGGGCCACCACACCAAACCAGTCCAGAAAGGCCTACGATACGGAATAATCCTATTCATCACATCAGAAGTCTTCTTCTTCATTGGCTTCTTCTGAGCCTTCTACCACTCAAGCCTCGCCCCCACCCCTGAACTTGGAGGCTGTTGACCACCTATCGGCATCCACCCCCTAGACCCATTCGAAGTTCCCCTCCTTAACACTGCCGTCCTCCTAGCCTCAGGAGTCACAGTCACCTGGGCCCACCACAGTATTATAGAAGGAAACCGAAAAGAAGCTATCCAAGCACTAGCCCTTACAATTACCCTGGGCCTCTACTTCACCGCACTACAAGCCATAGAATACTATGAAGCCCCATTTACAATCGCCGATAGCATTTATGGAACCACATTCTTCGTCGCCACAGGCTTCCACGGCCTACACGTCATTATTGGCTCTTCATTCCTACTAATCTGCCTCATTCGGCAAATCCAATATCACTTTACATCACAACACCACTTTGGCTTTGAAGCCGCCGCATGATATTGACACTTCGTAGACGTAGTGTGATTATTCCTTTACGTTTCAATCTACTGATGAGGATCATAATAACCGCCTTTCTAGTACAAAATTAGTACAAATGACTTCCAATCATTTAATCTTGACTAAAACCCAAGGAAAAGCAATGAACCTCATTACACTTACTATCACCCTCACAGCCATCATCTCCCTAATCCTAGCAACATTAGCCTTCTGATTGCCAACCATAAACCCAGATAGCGAAAAATTATCCCCATACGAGTGTGGCTTTGACCCATTAGGCACTGCACGCCTACCATTCTCACTCCGCTTCTTCCTAGTCGCTATCCTCTTCCTCCTATTTGATCTAGAAATCGCCCTACTCCTCCCACTCCCATGAGGTAACCAACTTAACTCTCCCACTACCACCTCCACATGAACATCCGCCATCCTAATCCTACTAACCCTAGGACTAGCCTACGAATGATTCCAAGGGGGCTTAGAATGAGCAGAATAAAGTACTTAGTCCAAACTCAAGACCATTGATTTCGACTCAATTAATTATGGTGAAAACCCATAAGTACTTTATGCCCCCCATCCACTTCACCTTCTCCTCCACCTTCATACTAGCTCTCACAGGTCTCGCCATAAACCGTTCCCACCTCCTATCAGCCCTCATCTGTCTCGAAGGCATAATACTATCCCTATTTATCGCTATTTCCCTCTGATCAACAACAATGCTTTCCCCCACCTGCTCCCCTACACCAATAATCCTACTAACATTTTCAGCCTGTGAAGCAAGCCTAGGACTAGCCCTCCTAGTAGCTACAGCACGCACCCACGGCTCAGACACTCTAAAAAACCTCAACCTTCTACAATGTTAAAAATCATTATCCCCACAATCATATTATACCCAATTTCATGAATTGCCCCACAAAAATGACTATGAACCACTACTACCATTAACAGCCTCATAATCGCATTTGCCAGCCTCCATTGACTCAAATGAAACACAGAAACTAGTTGAGACTTCTCAAACCAACATCTAGGCGTAGACCCCCTCTCCTCCCCACTACTCACCCTAACCTGCTGGCTACTCCCACTAATAACCCTCGCCAGCCAGAACCACCTAACCAATACTGAACCCCACATCCGGCAACGCACCTACATTAACCTATTAATTACTCTCCAGTTACTCCTCCTCCTAGCCTTCGGGGCCACAGAAATAATACTATTTTATATTATATTTGAAGCAACCCTCATTCCAACACTCATCATCATCACCCGATGAGGTAACCAAACTGAACGACTAAATGCAGGAACATACTTCTTATTCTACACACTCATAGGATCCATACCCCTCCTAATCGCCCTCCTAACCCTACAAAACGATATTAACTCACTCTCAATACTAACCCTTCAATCCCACCAACTCCCAAGCCCCCACCTATGAGCAAGCAAAATATGATGACTGGCATGTCTAATCGCATTCATAGTAAAAATACCCTTATATGGAGCACACCTTTGATTACCAAAAGCACACGTAGAAGCCCCCATTGCCGGCTCCATAATCCTAGCTGCCATCTTACTAAAACTAGGGGGCTACGGAATAATACGAATTATCCCCATCCTAAACCCCCTTACAAAAGAAATAGCCTTCCCATTCCTTATCCTAGCCCTATGAGGTATCATCATAACAAGCTCCACCTGTCTTCGCCAAACAGACTTAAAATCTATAATCGCTTACTCATCAGTAAGTCATATAGGACTCGTAACAGCAGCCATCCTAATCCAAACACCATGAAGCTTCGCAGGAGCAGTAGCCCTAATAATCGCCCACGGCCTAATCTCATCCGCCCTATTCTGCTTAGCCAACACTAACTACGAACGAACACACACCCGAACCCTATTACTAACCCGAGGTATACAAATTATCCTTCCATTAATAGCCACCTCATGATTCATCACCAACCTAGCAAACCTAGCCCTACCCCCATCCCCCAACCTCATAGGGGAGATCCTTATCATCTCCTCCCTCTTTAGCTGGTCCCAATGAACCATCATCATTACCGGCCTAGGAGTCTTACTTACCGCCTCCTACTCCCTATATATATTTATCATAACACAACGAGGTCCAGCCCCCTCCCACCTCACTCTTTTAAACCCATCCCACACACGAGAACACCTCTTAATATACCTTCACCTAATCCCAACACTCCTCATCATCCTTAAACCCGAACTAATCCTAGGCTGAACCTCATGTAATTATAGTTTAATTAAAACATTAGATTGTGATTCTAAAAATAAAAGTTAAACCCTTTTTAATCACCCAAGAAAAGTCTGGGACAAGAGAAATTGCTAATTTCCCCACCCATGGTTCAAATCCACGGTTTTCTTAAAGCTTTGGAAAGATAACAGCCATCTATTGGTCTTAGGAACCAAAAACTCTTGGTGCAACTCCAAGCTAAAGCTATGAATTCACTGGTCTCAAACACATCCTTCCTACTAATCTTCACCACCCTCCTCTACCCCCTACTCCTGCCAACCACCACCCCCCTTAACCAAACCTCACCATCAACCCACATCAAAACAGCTGTAAAAACCTCCTTCTTTATTAGCCTAGTCCCAACATTTATTTTCCTAGATCAAGGCCTCGAATCCATCACAACTACCTGAAACTGGACTAACCTGGGAACCCTAGACATTAACCTAAGCTTCAAGTTCGACACCTACTCCATTATCTTCACCCCCGTAGCCCTTTACGTAACCTGGTCCATCCTAGAATTTGCCCTCTGGTACATACACTCAGACCCAAACCTCAACAAATTCTTCAAATACCTCCTCACATTCCTAGTCACAATACTCATCCTCATTACAGCAAATAACCTATTCCAACTATTTATTGGCTGAGAAGGAGTAGGCATTATATCATTCCTCCTAATTGGCTGATGATTTGGCCGAAACGACGCAAACACCGCCGCTCTCCAAGCCGTTATCTACAATCGCATCGGAGATATTGGCCTAATCATAACCATAGCATGATTAATTACAAACCTCAACTCATGGGAAATTCACCAACTCTTCCTCCTCTCTAAAGACATTGATATAACCCTTCCGCTCCTAGGCCTAATCTTAGCAGCAGCCGGAAAATCTGCCCAATTTGGCCTACACCCATGGCTCCCAGCAGCCATGGAGGGTCCCACACCAGTCTCTGCCCTATTACACTCAAGCACCATAGTGGTAGCAGGCATCTTCCTACTTATCCGACTCCACCCCTTAATACAAAACAACCAACTAATCCTATCCACCTGCCTATGTCTTGGAGCACTAACCACACTCTTCACAGCTACCTGTGCACTCACCCAAAACGACATTAAAAAAATTATTGCCTTCTCTACATCCAGCCAACTAGGACTTATAATAGTAACCATCGGCCTAAACCAACCCTACCTAGCCTTCCTACATATCTGCACACACGCCTTCTTCAAAGCAATACTATTTCTATGTTCTGGGTCAATCATCCACAGCCTCAACAACGAACAAGATATCCGAAAAATAGGAAGCATACATAACCTCCTCCCCTTCACTTCATCCTCCCTCACAATCGGTAGCCTAGCCCTCACCGGCATACCATTCCTATCTGGCTTCTTCTCAAAAGACGCCATCATTGAAGCAATAAACACATCACACCTAAACGCCTGAGCCCTGACCCTAACCCTACTAGCCACATCATTCACCGCCATTTACAGCCTACGCCTTATCTTCTTCTCACTCATAAAACAACCCCGATTCCTACCCATCTCACCAATCAATGAAAATAACCCCCTACTCATTAACCCAATCAAACGCCTTGCTTACGGAAGCATTTTAACAGGACTAATCATCACCTCCAACATACCCCCCACAAAAACCCAAGTTATAACAATACACCCCCTCCTAAAACTCTCCGCCCTACTAGTAACAATTCTAGGCCTAACACTAGCCCTCGAACTAACCAACCTAACTTCCACCCAGCTCAAAACCCACCCCAACCCGCTACCAACTTACAACTTCTCAAATATACTCGGCCACTTCCCCTCAATCATCCACCGCCTCCTACCAAAACTCAACCTAACCTGAGCCCAAACCATCTCCACCCAAATAATTGACCTAACCTGAACCGAAAAAATTGGCCCAAAAAGCCCAATCATCCAACAAACATTTATAATTAAACTTTCTACCTCCCCCCAACAAGGACTTATCAAAACATACCTACTTATACTCCTACTAACCCTCACCTCATCCATAATACTCATTATACTATTCTAAACTACACGCAAACTCCCCCAAGAAACCCCACGCACCAACTCCAACACCACAAACAAAGTCAAAAATAACATTCAACCACCCAAAATCAAAATAACCCCACCCCACGAATACAACAACGCCACACCACCAAAATCATTACGAACCATACCCATTCCAACAGACTCATCACCACCCATTCAACCCCCCCAACCTCAACCAACCACAAAACCAAACCCCAACCAAACAATAATGCCCAAATAACCAACCACATAAACCAAAACAGATCAATCTCCCCACGACTCCGGGTAAGGCTCAGCAGCCAAAGCCGCTGTATAAGCAAATACAACCATCATACCACCTAAGTAAATCAAAAACAAAACCAAAGACAAAAAAGAACTACCAAACCCAACTAACAAACCACACCCTACACCAGCCGAAACCACCAACCCAAGTGCAGCAAAATAAGGAGACGGGTTAGATGCTACCGCCACTAAACCCAAAATAAAACCTACTATCAAAACTAACAAAGTATATGTCATTATTCCTACTTAGACTCTAACTAAGACCTTTAATCTGAAAAACTACCGTTGTTATTCAACTACAGAAACCATGGCCACAAACATCCGTAAAACTCACCCCCTACTCAAAATCGTTAACAGCTCACTAATTGATCTTCCAACCCCAATCAACATCTCAATCTGATGAAACTTTGGCTCCATCCTAGGCCTATGCCTAATCATCCAAATCCTTACAGGCCTATTCCTAGCCATACACTACACCCCAGATATTTCATCAGCCTTCTCCTCAATCGCACATATCTCCCGTGACGTAAATTACGGATGACTAATCCGCAATATCCACGCCAACGGCGCCTCCATATTCTTCATCTGCACCTACTTACATATCGCTCGAGGACTATATTACGGCTCTTACCTAAACAAAGAAACCTGAAACATTGGAGTTATCATCCTACTACTACTTATAATCACTGCATTCGTAGGCTACGTCCTTCCCTGAGGACAAATATCATTCTGAGGGGCAACCGTTATCACCAACCTACTATCAGCCTTCCCATATATCGGAAATATACTTGTACAATGAATCTGAGGTGGATTCTCAGTCGACAACGCAACACTAACTCGATTCTTCACATTCCATTTTCTCTTTCCCTTTATAATTGCCGCACTGACTATAATTCACCTTCTCTTCCTTCATGAAGCAGGATCTAACAATCCAACAGGCCTGACATCAGATATGGACAAAATCCAATTCCACCCCTACTACTGATACAAAGACCTAGTCGGCTTCTTCTTCCTTCTACTCCTACTCACTATTCTAGCCCTATTTATACCCAACCTATTAAGCGACACAGAAAACTTCATCCCAGCTAACCCCCTTGTCACACCACCCCACATCAAACCAGAGTGATACTTCCTATTTGCCTACGCCATCCTACGCTCTATTCCAAATAAACTAGGGGGTGTACTAGCCCTAATCTTCTCCATCCTAATCCTGCTCTTAGCACCTATACTACACACCTCCAAACAACGAAGCCTCACCTTCCGACCAATCACCCAACTCCTATTCTGACTTCTAGTGACCAACACATTTATCTTAACATGAATTGGTGGCCAACCTGTAGAACAACCATTCATTACCATCGGCCAAATTGCCTCAATCACCTACTTCTCCCTATTCCTTATTATATTCCCAATCGCTGGTTGATTAGAAAACAAAATAATAAACCTCTAAACCTGCTCTGGTAGCCTAACCCAAGGCATCGGTCTTGTAAACCGAAGATTAGAAGTGAAAACCCTCTCCAAAGCAGCACCCCATCAGAAAGAGGGGCATCAAACCCCCATCTTTGGCTCCCAAAGCCAAAATTTTCAATTAAACTACCTCCTGACAATCACCGACAGACCACATAATATGTAAACCATACACAGGGCATTATATACTTAACTCCCCTACTAAACCCTACCCCATACATAGTACTATAATCATACTATGTTTAATACTCATTAATCTATCTACCCCTATACTCATACTATACTATGTTTAATACTCATTAATTTACTTATCCATTATCATAAAATGACCGACTTACAGTATATTATAAACCATTATTCCATAATACATTCAAACAGATATAAATAGATCGACCCCATGTACCTCTCATTAATCCCCACAGTTTACTAGCGTTCATCACAAAATATAAGGGTTACATCTCACCAAGTAGACCAGATTTTGTTATTAGTAATCACGATTCATTTTCCACTGATTATTAATCAACATTAATAGACGTTAAACTATTTCCATAACTATCTAATTATTAATCCAATTAAATTTACAATCCACTATGCTTAAACATCCCGCCTTTGCAGCATTCACCCTACCATCCTATTAATCACTTAATTGTTTAGACATTATTCAATAACATGTCACGTCTTAAAATAAATAACCTTTATTTTAAGACGTTCCATTGATCATTGACCTTTAATTGATGATCATAAGCTCTATAACTAAACTGTATACTCAGTTATTATTTAAGATCAAATGGCCATTCATTCATTTACTGGACTGTAAGTTTCCGCTTATCAGCGTAACTTTGTCTCACCTCCCGCACATAACTGAGTACATTACACTAATTTCGAAGGCCCAGCGACATTAGGCACCCCCGTAAGGCATCTCACCCGTAATCGCGGCTTGTTGCACTTCTTCTCGTCTAGTTCCCTTGGAAGTCATCTCACCCCTAACCGGCTCCTGTTCCGCGTCACGGATCGGGTAAATCTGAATATTCATGGTCCGCGTCCCGCGGACCACTCATATTAAGATTCTTAACCCCGATCCTACGCTACACGACGGACCGGGGGAGATACTATCATTCCTCGACCTTTTGGATTTAGGAGGGGGGCTCCCGTAACGGGAGCCGTTTAAGCTTCAACACCCACCCTCGATCGGGTGATCGGCCGGTTCTTTCTGATAAGGTGGTACTATCCTCGCCATCCTAGTCATTTAACCAACTACTATTTACTTCACCGGGACACGTGTCAAGGACTAATAACAAAGGTCAAAGTTAGGTCAAATATCAAGATCTTATTAGGTTTAACCTTTCGGAGAATTAACATAAAATAAAGGAAAAACATATTGTATTTCACTACAATCACCAAACTTCGACATAAACGTAATAAAATAAGTCTTAACAAAACAAGAGGAACACGTGAATCGGCTCGAAACGGAAGATAATTTGAAAAATTTTTTTAAAAAAACCTTACAAAAAACCCCCCTCTTCCCCCGCGTGTACGCCCGGATTTTCCTCGCAAAACCCCAAAAACGAGGGCCAAAACGCACTTTTTCACGAAAAACAACAAAAAAAAATCATGTGTAAAAAAAATCTTTTTTGTAAAATATAAAACTTAACAGCAACAAAAATACTAACCAAAATCAACAAAAATATTACCGTCATCAGGACATTACCCTACTTATTTTACAAGATTATGTCCTTTTTTGCCCCAGCATACCTAATATGTTCCTAAATTTTATCGTATAACACAAGGCCTTTCATAGTGTACACACATAACCACACCCTACACCAGCCGAAACCACACCCAAGTGCAGCAAAATAAGGAGACGGGTTAGATGCTACCGCCACTAAACCCA